CCCCATATATTTGATCCCCTCCCCCATAAATAAACTGGCAAGGCCAACCCCGTTTGTAATTCCATCAATTATATGTCTATCAAAAAACTGAATTAGTTCGGCTAATCTTCTTATACCCACAGTAAAAATCCTAGTATAAAAAGTATCTATATAACCACGATTATATGACCACTTGTATATCACATTTTTTACTCGGTCCAAAAAAATTCTCTTGGGTCCCTTCTTTACAAACGAATTGACTAAGCCTAAATTCTGGATAGATGAATAAACAGATCCATATAAAATAGATGCTATAAATAATCCAAAAAGGGCTATACTTACTGAAAAAAATGCATTTTTCAAAAAATCATACCAATTCGAGGAATCATTCGAATTGGGGTGTAAAAAATTTGTGGACGGAGTTAACCATTTCGATAATAGATCAAAATCTATTACTCCTCGATTAAAATCAATTCCGATTGATCCGACAAATAAAGTAAATAGTACCAATAAAAGCAGAGGAAATAACATAGTATTGTCGGACTCGTGAGGATAGGTGTAAGTATATTTATTTCCAAAGTAAGTACTAAAGTATCGTATTCCATTTTTTACATTATCATCAATTTTATATGTATCTTTTGAAAAAAAGAGGACCCTATTATTCATTATTGATAAAAGGAAATTTCTATTGACTACTTTAGGTGCTTCTTTTCCCCATAAAGATATTGAATAGAAAGAACTATTTTTAGTGCTACTGTAATTTTGAAAATGAATGCGCAAATGTCCATCAAAAGTAAGTAAATACATCCGAAACATATAAAATGCAGTTAATCCTGCTGTAAAAGAAGCTATTATTGCGAAAATTGGTGAATACAACCAACTATCATTAAGAATTTCGTCTTTAGACCAAAAACAAGCAAGAGGTGGAATACCACAAAGAGAGAGTGTACCTAATAAAAAAGTAATTCTTGTAATTGGAACATATTTTGTTAAACCGCCCATAAGAACCATATTTTGACTTTTATCCGGCGAATATCCAACAACGGGTTCCATTGAATGAATAATGGATCCGGATCCCAAAAACAATAAAGCTTTCGAATAGGCATGAGTTATCAAATGGAATAAAGCGGCTCGATAAGAACCTATACCCAGAGCTAACATAATATAACCCAATTGAGACATTGTAGAATAAGCTAAACTTCTTTTAATGTCTCTTTGAGCAAGAGCCAAAGTCGCTCCTAATAGTACTGTTATTACGCCTATTAAAGAAATGAGATTCATTATGTAAGGTATAACTATGAAAAGAGGAAGAAGCCGAGCTACAAGAAAAATCCCCGCTGCCACCATAGTAGCAGCATGTATAAGAGCCGAAATGGGAGTGGGTCCTTCCATAGCATCGGGTAACCATATGTGAAGGGGGAATTGTGCAGATTTAGCAATTGCACCGACGAATAAAAAAGAAGCACACAGAGTAGAAAATAAAGAATCTACTCCATTATTGTGAACCAAGTTATTAACTATTTCGAACAAATCCCGAAATTCTAAACTACCGGTTATCCAATAAAGTCCTAAAATTCCTAATAATAAACCAAAATCCCCTATGCGATTAGTTACAAAAGCTTTTTGACAAGCACTTGCCGCAATTGGCCGTGCGAACCAAAAACCTATTAATAAATACGAACACATTCCTACAAGTTCCCAAAAAACATAAATTTGTATCAAATTAGAACTAGTAACTAATCCCAACATAGAAGTATTGAAAAAACTCATATAAGCAAAAAATCTCAAATATCCTTGATCGTGAGACATATAATTGTCACTATAAATAAGAACCATGATTCCAACAGTAGTAATTAATATTGACATAATAGATGTAAGTGGATCGATCAAGTGTCCGAACTCTAAAGAAAAATCATTATTGATGGTCCAAGACCATAGATATTGATAGATAAAATTTCCATTTATTTGTTGAATAGCCAGATTGGCCGAAAATACCATAGCTATACTTAGCATCAAAACACTCGGAAAAGCCCACATACGGCGAATATTTTTTGTAGCTGTCGGAATAAGCAAAAGTCCGAATCCTATTAACATAGTAACTGGAAATGGAAGAAAAGGTATTATCCATGCATATTTATATGTATGTTCCATAAAAAAAAGAAATTTTCATTTTTTTCTTATAATTGTTTCCGATTCACTAATTCTTGTCGCTTTCGAAAAGAACAATAAAAAAATCAACAAAAAAGATACGAAAAACTCAAATCTTTTTTGATTTTGAATTATTCTGACTTTTCTCAGATATTGGAAATATTCAAAAAGTTATAATTGATTGGTCAAATGATATGATATGACCAAACAGTTAGGTAAAAGTAATTACTTAGTTATTAACTTTATCAACTAAAAAAAGATATTTATTAAAATGGGTAATATGAGATTTTGAACTATTCTACGACTATATTACCATTCTATTCTGGCAATATATAACTATATAACTATATCATATACTATAGTATAGTAAGTAAAAAAGTATAGTAAGTAAAAACAATTATATCAAAACAGTAGAATATGGATCATAATATGCATTGATAAATCGACTAAAAAAAAGACCTAATTATTCTAATGAATTCATTTGTAGTAATTACCTAATTCATTGCAGAATTTATTGGATTCCAATCCAATAAAAAAGTATCAGAAGTCTTATATTTCTAATACCTCTTACTTCGTATAGAACTTAAATAAAAAATAACTGAAAATTGAAGTCCCTCTTCTTAGGTAATGGAATGTCTTGTTTAACATATTAACTACTAGTTGTAGTTGAAGTTTGAACTTCAATTTAGACATGGCACTATGAGCTTATTCGATTACAACTAATAGTCATAAAAATTCCTTTTCAAATTTCCCCTTCTTTTCTTCCATTTTTTTCTCTAATATGTTATTTATATATGTGACACGCATGTATATATTTATATATTATAAATAATATATTTGTATTGTAATTGTATGTTATGAAAAAACTATTATCATATTATCGACGGAATTAAGTTAAGTATAGAAAATGACTAAAAAGAACCATCTATTTTGAGCAATACATGTCTTTCACATACAACAATAAAAATAAGTAACTCTTTTTTTTTGAATGGCAGTTCCAAAAAAACGTACTTCTATATCAAAAAAACGTATTCGTAGAAATATTTGGAAGAAAAAGGGGTATTTAGCTGCAATAAAAGCTTTTTCTTTAGCAAAGTCAATTTCCACCGGAGATTCAAAAAGTTTTTTTGTGCGACAAACAGGTAAGAAAATCTTGGAATAATTTGAGAATAATCTGAATTTCCATGGCCAGAAGAACTTTCCATTTTTTTTTTCATTCTAGTTTTTATTAGAATCTATTTAATATATTTTTTTTTTTTATTCGTGAGATGGGTTTTTCCTATGAATTTTCTTTTCACAATAGAAAAATCTTTGTTTATTGTGAAAAGAAAATTCAAAATGAAATTCTGATGATATTAAAACTCTTTTGTTTTATTATATGCTTAAGATATGCTTAAGCTTAACTCAAGACCGAATTGGATTGATAAATGTTATTATAAATTAGAAATTATGTACACAACAAAGAATATTATATTAAGTATTTATAAGTTAATTAATACTTAATGACACTAAGAAAGGTATTGAAATTGTTAGAAAAATTTCTTCATTTTAGTAATGAAATTGGAATACATATGAAATCCTATTTATTTTATTTGTTTTTTATTCAAAATAAATATAAAGAAAAAAACCAAAAAAAGGGGAACAGTTCTTAGTTTCTATTTCGACTGAAAACAAAACTTTTTAGTTCCAAGGGTTTCGGAAGAACTTAGTATATAGATAGTACGTAAAAGTAAGTCGATTGTTAAAACTGAAGCTACGTACAATGAGACTAACTAAGAATTATTGAAAATTCAAAGATGAATTTTCAAAAACTCTTATTCATCCGTTCTAATGTTTCCTATGTTTCCTAAACTATATTGAATTGTTGAATCTAGATCTAGACGATTCAACATAAATTGACTATTATTATTTCAAGTCAGCCGCTATGGTGAAATTGGTAGACACGCTGCTCTTAGGAAGCAGTGCTAGAGCATCTCGGTTCGAGTCCGAGTGGCGGCAGGATCTATTGGATCTCCTATAGATCCTATAATGTATTTAATTCCCGATTTCAATTCTGTAATGGGACCCTTTTTATGTATGATATTTTCAACTTTAGAACATATATTAACTCATCTCTCTTTTTCGATCATTCTAATTGTGATTACGATTCATTTTATGACCCTATTAATTCACGAAGTTATAGGATTGCATGATTCGTTGGAAAAGGGAATGATAGCTACTTTTTTCTCTATAACAGGATTATTAGTTACTCGTTGGATTTCTTCGAGACATTTTCCATTAAGTAATTTATACGAGTCATTAATCTTCCTTTCGTGGAGTTTTTCTATTATTCATATTGTTTCCAAGATATGGAATCATAAAAATGATTTAAGCGCAATAACCGCCCCAAGTGCTATTTTTACCCAAGGTTTTGCCACATCGGGTCTTTTAAGTGAAATGCATCAATCATCAATATTAGTACCCGCTCTACAATCTCAGTGGTTAATGATGCACGTAAGTATGATGTTATTGAGCTATGCAGCTCTTTTATGCGGGTCATTATTATCAGTTGCTTTTCTAGTCATTACATTTCGAAAAAACATTGATATTTTTTGTAAAAGCAAAATTTTCTTAATTAAGTCATTTTTCTTTGGAAAGATCGAATACTTGAACGAAAAAAAAAGTGTTTTTAAACACCCTTATCTTCTTTCATTTCGAAATTATTACAAATATCAATTAACTCAACGTTTGGATTATTGGAGTTATCGTGTCATTAGTTTAGGGTTTACCTTTTTAACTATAGGTATTCTTTCTGGAGCAGTATGGGCTAACGAAGCATGGGGATCTTATTGGAATTGGGACCCAAAAGAAACTTGGGCATTTATTACTTGGACCATATTCGCGATTTATTCACATACTAGAACAAATCAAAGTTTGCAAAGTACGAATTCAGCATTTGTAGCTTCTATAGGATTTCTTATAATTTGGATATGCTATTTTGGGATCAATCTATTAGGAATAGGTCTACATAGTTATGGTTCATTCACATTAACGTCTAATTGAATAAATTCCATTGAGGAATACATAAGAACATTATCGTCTCATATATAATATAACGAAAATTTGTGCGAATTCTTGAGAACCGTTTGAATGATTCCTTGATTCAAACGGTTCTCAAAAATTCGGAATTCATCTTATTACAATTCTAATTCACTTTATTTTTTTGCGTTGTACATCAAATGATTTAAAAAATCTTAAACTTCAAAATTCTAAGGCTTTGCTTTCTGTCTCCTTAATGAAAACTATCTATGAAAATAATTAGATAGAATAGCCTGTACTTTGTCAACTGATAGCGAGAGAACGAAATCGGGATAAATACCAATCCCTATTATGGGCAAAAAGATACAGATCAAAACAAATAGTTCTCGTGGTCCAGAATCTACAAAATTGGAGTTTGGAACATTGAATAGTTTGTATCCATAGAACATCTGACGTAACATAGATAATAAATAAATAGGAGTTAATATCATTCCAATTGCCATTACAAAAGTAATTATTATTTTGGGCATTAAAAGATATTTTTGGCTGGTAATTATTCCAAAAAATACTACTAATTCCGCAACAAAACCACTCATTCCTGGCAATGCAAGAGAAGCCATCGAGAAACTACTAAACATGGTAAATATTTTTGGCATTGGGATAGATATCCCCCCCATTTCGTCAAGATAAACAAGACGCATTCTATCACAACTTGTTCCTACCAAGAAAAAAAGTGCAGCACCTATAAATCCATGAGAGAGTATTTGTAAAAGGGCTCCGTTCAGTCCCATGGCGGTTATAGAACCAATTCCTATAATTATGAAACCCATGTGAGATACGGAAGAATAGGCTATTCTTTTTTTTAAATTGTGTTGACCAAGAGATATTGAGGCTGCATAGATTATTTGCGTTGTCCCTACTATCACCAACCAGGGAGAAAATATAGAATGGGCATGCGGTAATAATTCCATATTGATCCGAATCAATCCATATGCTCCCATTTTTAATAAAATTCCGGCTAGAAGCATACATGTACTGTAATGTGCTTCTCCGTGGGTATCTGGTAGCCATGTATGTAGAGGTATAATCGGTGATTTGACAGCATAAGCAATAAGGAAACCTAAATATAATATGATTTCTAATGTCACAGGATATGACCGATTGGCTAATCTTTCAAAATCCAATGTTGGTTCATTAGAACCGTATAAACCCATACCTAGAACTCCTATTAAGAGAAAAATGGAACCTCCCGCAGTGTACAAAATAAATTTTGTAGCCGAGTACAAACGTTTCTTTCCTCCCCACATGGATAAAAGTAAGTAAACAGGAATTAATTCTAACTCCCACATGATGAAAAAAAGTAAAAGGTCTTGAGAAGAAAATAATCCTATTTGACCGCTGTACATTGCTAACATCAAGAAATAGAACAATCGTGAATTTCGAGTGACTGGCCAAGCTGCTAAAGTAGCTAAAGTGGTGATAAATCCTGTCAGTAAAATAGGTCCTATGGAAAGCCCGTCGATTCCCAGTCTCCAGTGAAAATCAAAAATATTTATCCATTTAGAATCCTCTTCCAATTGCATTAATGGATCGTCCAATTGGAAATGATAACAGAACACATAAGTTGTTAGAAGGAGCTCTAATAAGCATATACATATCGTATACCATCGAAATACCTTATTCCCCCTATGAGGGAGAAAGAAAATTGAAGAACCTGCGAATATTGGCAAAACTACAAGTATTGTTAACCAAGGGAAATAACTCGTGATAAAGACAAGATGCGTTTTGACCAAAAAACCCGTACTCGATAAAATATATTATTCCGAGCGCGGGCCTTTGTCGATAAAAAGGAATCAAACGATTCGAGTGGAATTTTTTATAACGTATTAATAAGATAGACCCATGCTGCGGGTTGTTTCATGCCATAAATAAACACGAACACTCAAAAAATCTGTTGGACAAGCGGATTCACATCTTTTACAACCTACACAGTCTTCGGTTCTTGGCGCAGAAGCGATTTGCTTAGCTTTACATCCGTCCCAGGGTATCATTTCCAATACATCTGTGGGACAGGCTCGTACACATTGAGTACATCCTATACATGTATCATAAATTTTTACTGAATGTGACATTGGGTCTATAAATTAGAGTTTTGAACATAAAAAAATCTCGATCTGGTTAAGTAGGAAATGAATTAGATATTTATATTGTAAATATTATAGATACCAGACGAATCAATGGTTTATCAAAAAAATCTTAAGAATCAATACAATATATTTCTAAATCTGTTCATGAGAAAGGACCAAGATACTTTGATTTCCATTTCAACAACCATGATCATACGAGTCACACATGTGACATGTGACTTCACATTGGCCAACTTTTAATAGTAATATAGAAATATATTCCTATATTATGATATATTATTATATAAAAATATAGGAAATATAAAAAATGATTTCATTTATATAAATGAAATATATTATGTCTTTATTTATATAATTTATATGATAATTATGACTAATTATTCAACAAATTAGATTGATTGATACGAGTTGATTTTCTGTTACGATAGATCGACGAAACAATAGCTAGCCCAATAGCTGCTTCCGCGGCCGCAACGGCTATAACAAAAATGGAGAAAATGTCTCCTTTTAATTGACGACTATCAAATATATCAGAAAATGTTACCAAATTAATATTAACCGAATTTAGTATAAGCTCAAGACACATAAGTGCTCTAACCATGTTTCGACTTGTGATCAATCCATAGATACCGATAGAAAACAAATAGACGCTCAAAAAAAGTACATGTTCGAACATCATTGACTAATTCCTCATCAATCTTGATTCATTTCAATATGAACAACAATTCAACCGATTTGATTGGCTAGAATCAAGCAATTAGAGAAAAAAGAGATTATTTTTTATTGACAGTAGATTAAACTAAAAACTTTTCCTTTTTCATTTGATTTTCAATTTCTAATAATTTTTTTTGTTAATTCTAAGTATTTATTATTGACGAGCCATAGTAATTGCACCTATCAAAGAAACTAAAAGAATTATAGAAATGAGTTCAAACGGAAGGTAAAAATCTGTTGATAAATGAATTCCAATTTGTTGAACCTGACTTATAAGGTCCTGTTCTATAATCTGGTTTGATTTTGTAGTCCAAATAATTCCGTACCATGACGTATCTGAAATAGTAGTAATTAGTGAAAAAAGAATACTTGTACAAACCAGTGAAGTAACTCCATTTCCAACAGTCCAAAAGTAAGAATCGTTGGAATATTCTGAACCATTCATGAACATAACAGCAAATATGATTAAAACATTTATGGCCCCTATATAAATAAGGAGTTGTGCGGCAGCGACAAAATAGGAGTTTGATAGAATATAGAATAAGGATATACAAACAAGAACCAATCCCAACGAAAAGGCAGAAAAAATGAGATTGGTAAATAATACTACTCCTATACCTCCTAGTATAAGAAATGATCCCAGAAATACTACAAGTATATCATGTATTGGTCCAGGTAAATCCATTATGTATAACAGAAAAAAAGTCGAAATATTTCATGACCTTACTAAATAGTCCAGGAAAGAGAAGGGTATTACCCTTATTTTTTTTTTTTCTTGTGTATGACGGGTTCCCAATTAAATGAAATCTTAATATGAATTAATGTAGATATAAATAAAGTTATTAACGTTATTGGCCAATCCTACTTTTCTTTTTTTATCCGAAAGAAAATAGTTGGAATTTTCTATTTCGAAATCATCACGAAAACATATTCTCGGTTTAAATCCTTAAATCAAAGAATTATTTTTAACAATGAATAGCTATTATTTGTAGTTTCTGACCAATCAAAATAAAAGAGGCTTGGATCCTTTATATCAAAAGAAAATCTTAGTAATCGGTAATCGTTCTTGAATCAAGGGGTTTATCTTTGTCTATTTTGATTTGGGTCGAATTCATAACTGTTTGAATTGTGTAATCTCCAATTACTGACATTGGTAACCGACCCAATGCAATTTGATTATAATTCAATTCGTGACGGTCATAAGTAGAAAGTTCATATTCTTCAGTCATCGATAAACAGTTTGTTGGACAATACTCAACGCAATTACCACAAAATATACAGACCCCAAAATCAATACTATAATTAAGCAATTGTTTCTTTTTAATATCTCTTTCAAATCTCCAATCAACAACGGGTAGATCTATGGGACATACACGAACACATACTTCACAAGCAATACATTTATCAAATTCAAAGTGGATTCGACCACGGAAACGTTCTGATGTGATCGATTTTTCATAAGGATATTGAATAGTTACGGGTAAACGATTTGTATGGGATAAGGTAATTATGAAGCTTTGTCCAATGTATCTTGCAGCTCGTATTGTTTGTTGACCATAATTTATGAACCCGGTCACCATAGGGAACATATTGTGGATCTCCGTAAATAAATTGATGTTTCTTTCTCTTGTTTAAGATCGTCTAGAATATCGTTTTTCTATATCTATTCTTTATAGTGAAACAAGTTGGGAAGAAGTTGTCAATAATAGATTACCTAGGGAAATAGGTAAAAGAAATTTCCATCCAAGATTTAATAGCTGGTCCATTCTCATCCTGGGTAACGTCCATCTTGTTGTGATAGGAATGAACAGAAACAAATAAGCTTTAGCTAATGTAATAAATATACCAATTGTTATTTCAAAGACTCCAACCATTTTCTTTATTCCGAATAGCTCAGGAATGGATATGTACGGAATAGATAAATGCCACCCACCTAAGTAAAGAACTGTTATAAATAATGAAGAAACTAATAAATTTAGGTAAGAAGCAAGGTAAAATAAAGCATATTTTATACCCGAATATTCTGTTTGATAACCCGCTACTAATTCTTCTTCTGCTTCTGGTAAATCAAAGGGTAATCTCTCACATTCTGCTAGAGAAGAAATTAGAAAAACTACAAACCCTATAGGTTGACGCCACAGATTCCACCCACAAAAACCGTATTTTGATTGTGCCTCAACTATATCAACTGTACTTAAGCTGTTAGATAATCATAGTCGATAATAACATCACTGTTCGCATCGCTATTTCAAAACCGTACATGAGACCTCAGCTTCATACGGCTCCTCTATGGCCACAAATAAATATAAGGACTTGTTTGGTATTATCGTCATCTTTATTAAAATAAAACGTTAAATATACACCGGGAAATCCAAAATTAGACCAATGAAATTCCGTCTGCTAGAATAAAAAAGGGCGCTTCTGAATTGATCTTATCCATTATAATTTCAATTTTTCTTTGTTCGATAATAACTTAATCCTTCAATAAAATACTCGTTATATCATAACTATTTATATCATAACTATAAAGAATGAAAAAAAAAAATTGGGCATTAATTAAAAATTCATGATAAGAATTCTTTCTATATGTATAGATTATAGATATGAATGGGTAAAAGAAAAATAAATAAGATCTTATTTATTATTATTTATATTTAATATTATTTATTTAATTTATTCATTTTTCTTATTCTATTTTTTTTTTTCATTCTATTTCTTTTGTTCCTGTTCTTCTTTCTCAGAGCAGAGGAAGGAGTACTCCGAAAAAAAAATAAAGGATTAATTCGTTTTTGATAGTCATTTCTTTAATCAGTGAATAGGAGCATACTCTAGATCGGAATCGTGGGAAAGTACTGCTTGGTCATTTCTACCAACTTAAAGTCCTCATTATGATTCGTTTTATCCAAAGTTTTATGCAAAAATACCTTTTTTTTGATACCTTACATTATCTCCATTACTAATCTTTTATGTACCTTAGTGTTCCTAACTGTCTACTGATTTTTGATTGATCCCCAGTATGGTAATACATATAAGACAGTAGTAGAAGTAGAAACCCTATACAGTTGATCTTTTGTACCCGCTTCAAGATATGATAATTAGTCAAAAAATCTTAATCTTGGGGTAAACAGTTTACACTGCTTGTGTTTATATTCTTGTACATAGGGAATGAGATTTGCCCCTTTTACTGCAAATTTCTAAGCAGTTTGATTTTACTCATATAACTATCTAGTTTAACTCATCGACCCTAATAATGAATAAAAAATGAAAATATTTATTCAATATATTCAACCTCTTTAACTTTATTTCTAGCGATGAGGGAAAATAATCATGTTCCAACGAATCACACGTAGAGATATTGATAACACACATAGAGTTAATGGTATTTCATAACTAATAGATTGAGCAGCAGCTCGTAGACCACCTGAAAAGGAATATTTATTGTTCGATCCATATCCTGACATAAGAAGTCCAATAGGAGCAATACTTGAAATAGAGATCCATAAAAAAACACCTATACTGAGATCCGCTAAAACAAGGCGAGACCCAAAAGGAATTACTAAATAACTTAGTAGAACTGATATGACCGCTATAGACGGTCCGACGCTAAACAAACGAATATCTCCTCTAGACGGGAGGAGGTCCTCTTTAAAAAGTAATTTTGTCCCGTCTGCTAGAGCTTGAAGAATTCCCAAGGGACCGGCATATTCAGGCCCGATACGTTGTTGTATTGCTGCGGATATTTCTCTTTCTAACCACACAATTACTAGTACCCCTATTGTGATTCCCAATATAAGGGTGAAAATAGGAACAAAGATCCATATGAGTCCATAGGTTTCTTTTAAGGATTCTAATCTAGAAAAAGAATTGATAGCTTGCACTTCTACTTCTGTCGTATCAATTATCATTTCAACGATCAATTTCTCCCATAATGATATCTATACTACCTAGTATCGTCATGATATCAGCCAATTTCATTCTTTTAACTAGTTGAGGGAGAATTTGCAAATTGATGAAACCAGGTGAACGAATTTTCCATCTCCAGGGGAAAACACTACTATCTCCTATCAAATAAATTCCCAATTCTCCTTTTGGGGCTTCCACTCTCACATAAAGTTCTTGTTTCGACAATTCAAAATTGGGTGAAAGTTTTTTAGTAATAAATCTATATTCAAAATTAGTCCATTCGGAATTTTTTTCTCTATCAAAACGTCGGACTTCTAAATTCTCATAGGGCCCCCCGGGAATTCCTTCTAGAGCCTGTTGAATAATTTTTATAGATTCCTGCATTTCACTGATTCGTACTAAATAACGAGCTAGTGAATCTCCTTCTTTTTGCCATTGAACTTCCCAATCGAATTTATTGTAACACTCATAACGATCGACTTTACGAAGATCCCATTGGATTCCAGAAGCTCGTAACATCGGTCCTGATAAACCCCAATTTATTGCTTCTTCCCCACCAATAATGCCCACTCCTTCAACTCGTTCCAAAAAAATGGGATTCCGCGTAATAAGTTTTTGATATTCAATAATTCCTGTTAAAAAATAATCGCAGAAATCAAAACATTTATCTATCCAGCCGTAAGGTAGATCTGCAGCGACTCCTCCAATACGGAAATAATTATGCATCATTCGCATACCTGTGGCGGCTTCGAATAGATCATATAATAATTCCCTTTCTCTGAAAATATAGAAAAAGGGGGTCTGTGCGCCGATGTCCGCCATAAAAGGCCCAAGCCATAATAAATGAGAAGCTATACGACTCAGTTCCAGCATAATTACTCTAATGTAACTGGCTCTTTTAGGTACTTGAACATTTTCCAATCGTTCTGGTGCATTTACTGTTATTGCTTCTGTAAACATAGTAGCTAAATAATCCCACCGTGTTACATAAGGCAAATATTGTATAATTGTTCGATTTTCCGCTATTTTTTCCATCCCTCTGTGTAAATAACCCAATATGGGTTCACAGTCAATAACATCTTCACCATCGAGAGTAACGATCAGTCGAAGAACACCATGCATTGATGGATGGTGAGGACCCATATTAACTATCATGAGATCTTTTCTTGTAGCCGGTACAGTCATATCTTTTCTTCCTTAATTCATTATTCCATGAATTTCTCAAAATGAAATTTCTCAAAATGAAAAATATAATAACTACTATTAACTAAATAACTAAAGAAATAAATTCAAACCAATCTTAAAATTAACGAGTTTTTGACTCCCGAATACCCAACTGACCGATTAATTTCTTATAACGTACTCTATTTTTCTTTGACAAAAAATTCAACAGACGCTGACGTTTTCCCAGAATTTTTCGTAGACCCCTTTGTGATAAAAAATCTTTTTTATGTAATTCCAAATGTGAAGTAAGTCCCCGTATCTTATCGGTGAAACTGAATACTTGAAATTCAACAGATCCGCAGTTTTTTTCTTTTTCTTGTCGAATAGTTGAGATGAATGAATTTTTGACCATAAAAAATTTTTCTTTTTTTTTTTTTCGCGGATTTTACCGATCAGGAAAAATAATAATTATTATAATAATTATTATTATATCAGTTATTTGAATCTAGTACACAAAAAATTTCGATTTCTTCATACTTCATATACACTACTTTATTTATTATTTATTTTTATTTATTAAATTTATCGTTTATTTTATCCAAATCTTTATCCAAATCAAATTTGCAATTTGATTTGGATAGAAAGGGATGATACATTTATGCATTCACGAAAGAGAATGATTTTTTTTACCTAAAATAAAAAGAAGATTCTAGCGATTTCTTCCTAGATACAATTGATACGTAATTTAATGGGTATCATGTACTAAAATGTAACATAGCGTATGTGTATATATTTCGGCTTTTATCTAACAACAAATATGTCATGTGATAGATATTAGATATATAAGAAATATCTATATATTATATACTATTAACTAATTTTTAATCGTGGATACATATGTATTCTTGACATACTGAAATGACTGCCATTATTGGTATTAAACCAATAACGATTCATACAAGCTAAATCTTCTAATCGATAATTGGGCCAAAGAAACATTTTGAATTTAATGAATTTATTTGCATCTGTATTAAGATGCTTTTCCTCGTTCAAAAATTGTCTACAGTTTTTTATCTTGTTTTGATTGCAAAATATTGAATTTCTATCCATAAAATTCCGGGAATTGAAACAAATCAGAATTCTCAATTCTCGACGACGTCTGGGAGATAGAATATTTTCAGGAATAAAGAAATCATAATGATTTTTGTTTCTATTCACAAATGTATTGCTATTGCTGTGTTGTGTAACGGATCTATCAAAATTCTTTTTATCGACATATGTATTTTTTATTATGTATTTTCCATTAGTTTGTTGCTTATTCTTGTCAACCAATGAAATATCTATGGTTTGATATATAATATATTTTCCATCCCTTTTCATAGATAGACGAATTGGTTCGATAATAAATATTCCTTTTTTTATCAATTCCGTAAGAGTTAGGTCTTTCTGAATCAACATTGCATCCAGATGTATCTCTCCTCTTTGAATTGAAGATATAGTAATTTCCTTTGGATCTATCAGTCTAAGTAAAAGGCAATATACCTTGATATTATTGATCATTCTTTGATTCAAGGGGTCATCCCATCTTAATTGAAAAAGGAAATATTTTTTCAGGAAGAAATCCAGTTCCGCTTCTTTCTTGCTCTTGGATTGTTTTTTCTTTTTACCTTTTTTAATGTCTGTTTCCGTGTAATCTTCTTCAACATCTTTCTTTTTGTTTTGTTTTCGTAGATCTGATCCAAGATCTCCTTGGTTTTGTTGTTCATTTTTGTTGGAATTTGCTAATTCAAGATATTCTTTTTGATTAGCTAATATAGGAAGATTTTTTTTTTTATTTACGTCGATCTTTTGACTTTGACTAATATTTTCATATAAAGGAAAATGAAAAATAAGTAATTTGATTGGTATGATCCACGGTTTAATCTTATACGCATTAAAAAGTAGCACAAATTCTGGGAAAAACCAAGGTTCTGGATTTGGTATGGTACGATATGACCTTTCTTGATTCATTCCCATCCAATCAAAAAAGTCTTTTTTTTGATTGGATGGTTTTTTATTGGATAGGTTGATTTTTTGATGAATCGTAAAAGAAAAAAGATCTTTTTTTTCACATTTTTGAGAATTTTTAATTTCTGTTTTAGCATTTTTATGAATCCCGGTGTCGATATGCATATTAGCCCAGGTCTCAAGATCGATATTATTTCTAAGACAAAAATGGAGAATTCTACAATCAAAAAATTTCCTATCCAGATTTTTGTCTGTATCAATAATAGATCTTTTTTCTAGATAATTACTAATAGCTATACTTATTAATCCATAAAATGGTTCGGGTTCTAGTGTATTGAAATTATATGGAATTTTTTTGTTTCCTACTTGTAACGTCGATCCATAAATATATGAGTCCCTACTATCCCCACAATTTATATATTTATATGATAAAAGATCATATCTGTAATGTTTTTTCAATTTTTCTTTTTGACTCATCAATGAATCCGCTGCATAGTCATTTTTTTTCGTGTAATAAATTAATCGGTCTTTTTCTTTTTTATATAAATCCAATTTCACTGAGTCTTTCTTTTGAATCGTACGACATTGATTGACTCTATTTCGCCATTTTTTCGGTACTAAATAGGACCACTTGGTCTGAGATAAATTGTATTGATAATGACCCTTTAACCAATTTTGCCATTTATTCATTCTAGACTTATGAATTTTTTTATACCTTGGGTTAGAATCAAATATCCCTCGTGTCATACAAAAATTCTTGATTATATCCCTAAGAAAAGGATAGGTGTCGTGATATTGAAGTACAGATCTCAAATGATATTGTAATTTATTTTGCGATAATTTGTAAAATACATATGCTTGAGACAAAGAAGATAAGTCGCAATAAATATTATAATTTTTATTACTAATATTAGTATTAGAAAACGACTTTTTTATATTCGAAATAAAGTTCGTTGTGTTTTGATTTGTTTTTTCAACTATTTCTTGACTTGTTTCATCGTTGTAAATAGATTTATTTCGAATTTTTTTTGTTGATTCAAAGAGAAGTTGTGCATTAGTCCTTGGAATCTTAATAATATATAGTAATATATCCATGTATATTTTTTCAATGAAGGATTTCATAAAATAATGCGATTTACGCATTAATCGGATATTTTTTCTTTTGAATATTTTCCAAATATCCTTCTGTGATTCCGATCTTTTATTTTTATCATCACAAGTTTGAACTATTTTTTTCTTGTCTTTTTTGATTCCTTCCATTTGAGCCCTAATTGTGATTGTCTTATTAGTAAGATCTTTCATTTTTGTTTCTATGAGTGAATAATTTTCATTTACGGAATTCATGGATCGAATTCGAATGGTCGATTCGCGAATAATTTGATTTTTTATATTAGAATCTTTTTCGTTTTCATTCGGTTCATATACTTTCAGCTTTCTCAATTTCAATAAGAAAATGGGGTTTACTTTTTCAAGTTCTTTCATTATTAGATTTCTAACTAGAACTATTTTGACGATCCATCTTATTTTTTCTTTTGACACTTTTCGAAACCATTTTCTTCTTTCTTTGAAAATCCTTACAACTTGAAAAATTTGCTTTTTCATTTTTCTCATTTTTTTTTCAAGTTCTTTAAAAATGGGTTCAAAAAAAGAAGGTTGTTTTCGGGGAGACCCAAAAGGCAATTCTGTTTCCCTTCCCCAGACTGTTAAAAAACAAAAATTGTCTTTTTTCTCTTTTTTCTTCATTTTCTGATCTCTATGATGAGATCGTATTTTAGAAATTCGCCAAGGTTTCAGACAGAAAGGAAATAAAATCTTTATCTGAATACCGTCTGTTAACCAATTTTGGGGAAATTCTGTTTCTGATAATTGAACACCATTATAAGTACATTTAACATGCATTTCTCTATTCCATTTTTTCAAATCCTCGTACCACTCGGGGAATTGCAATAATAACATACGGCCAATATTTTTAGCTATTATTAATAAGGGTAATATAACGTATTTTCTAAGAAAAGATTGGGTTATTAACATGAAACCTCTTATTGCTTGAGTAAATATAAAGGTATCCCAAGCTTCTGATATTGCTATTCGTTCATTTTCTTCTTCTTTTTCTTCGTTTGTTTTCTCTTTTTCTTTTGTCTCTTCTTCCTCAAAATAAGAACTTTGCAATTCCGGGTTTTCCCCTACCCAATTCTGAAAAATGAGATTAATCATTTCAGAGATATTAAAAAACGAAAAAAAAAACGTTTTGTCTATTCGATCCAAAAAAAGTGGAGAATGCACATTTGCTTGAAACATTTTCAAAATAACTGTTTTACGTCTTTGAGCACGCATGGATCCTTTGATTATACCCCGGCGAAAATCTGATTGTTGTGAGTAACGTATCAAAGCCACTTCCTCTTCTTCATCATTAGTGCTAG